TCTGGAACCGAATTATGAATAAATTGATATGAGTGGGATATCAATTCTTCATAACCTTTCCGGAGAACCCATAGTGCAATAGTTCGTTCCCTGTGAATAGGAACGAATATGAAAAGGAACTTGATTGGATCCAGAACCAGAATAAGTGGACAGAGGTACCTATCGGAATTGGATCAATTTTATCCGGGTTGCCCGGGACTCGAACCCGGAGCTCGTCGGATGGAGTGGATGATCTGCTCCTTCAGTATCAGTAAGAGCGAGAAATCTCTCCCCAAACCGTGCTTGCAATTCTCATCGCACACGGCTTTCCCCATGTAATGTATCTATTTCCTAATCATTTTAGTTCTCGGATGGAAAAATAAAAATGATTCTGAATCGAGGCAATGACTCAAAGAGCATTTCATTGGTCAAATAAGTTTTCTATTTTCAGATCCTGTATCTTTTGCCAGGAATTGGCTAGGGGATTTATCTGGGGAATATCTGAATGCCAAATTCGTTCTCTCTGTGAGCGGGCCGCCGCCTTTGATGAAAAGGGCGGAGAATCGAATTCTCGTTCTTTTGAAAACGATTTTTTAAAGAGTTCTGGACCTAATTCCTTCCGAACTACACGTATCGTACTTTTATGTTTACAGGCTAAAGTTTTAGCACATGATAATGAAAGTATATACTTAATACGATATAAACCATCTCGACCAAAGGATCCACTGTAATAATGAAAAAGATTTCTCCAAATTCGATCGAATCGATCGAGGATATCATCATCTGTTAGACTGGTCCAAGACAATTTACTAATTGGCCGCCCTGATATGTCACAGAATTTTTCTCTAGCCAATAATCCAATTATTGGTACAATCGGAACTATTGGATCAAATTCACCGGTAATAAGATCGGCAATAAATAACTCATCTAGCATTTTGGTCCTGACCAAAAGAGGTTTCATCCGAATCCTCAGAAAATAGCCTAGAGAAGAAGAACAATTCTTGGATAATTGATGAGAACATACCCTATATGGTTCGGACCAAAGATGGAAATAACATTGCCGAAAAATTGGAAGATGATATCTACATTTTTTCACTAGGAGATGAGTACCCTTTATAGCTATAATAGATCTTTCTCCATATCTAAAATAGTGAATGTTAGGATCCTTCAACGACCAGATCCTTTTCAGTGAATTTCGACGAGAAAATATGATAATATGTTTGATCTTTCGATCAAAATGAGTTCGCTCAGGGAAAGATCCATGAGACAACGATCGTAAATGAGAGGATCGTTTAAGAAGGGGAACTAAAATGGATTCGCATTCATAGACATAATGATTCCACAGGAATAGGAAAAATCTCGTATTCACTCTTGGGGCGACAATAATCGATCTTTGTAAATTCTCTGGACTATTTCGATATTCATAGAGAACAGATCGTAATGGGTGCAAGGAGGGAGCATCTCGGATCCAGCGACGAAAGGTTCGAACCAAAATTTCTGGATGAATAGAATAGGGTATTCGTGTATCTGATATATAATTTGAATGCGGGAATTTATCTTCCAAGAAGGGAAATATTGAATGGATCGACCGGAAACTCTTCCATTCATTTATCCCTTCCACAGAATATTTTGACCGTATAGAGAACGGAACTTCCAGGACCAATGTAAGTCCTTCTAGTACCGATTCATAATAGGAACTCTTGTTGCGTTCAACTAATGGATTTGGATCACAATTCACGAATAAAACAATTGAATGATTCTGTTGACGTATTTGACCAATCAAACGTTTTACAGTTAGGAAACTGAATTGATCATTGGAACTTACATGTTCCATCGGTTCGGAGGAACTCGATCCATCCAAATAATGATCATGATAAATTGCGTAAAGATCTTCCTGAAAAAAGAGTGGATATAAAAAGCATTGTTGCCAAGAGCTATCTTCCTTTCCGTTTCTATGGAACTCATCCATTTGAAAACCTCAGCTATGGCTCTCGTTCATGAGAATAACCTCTTAATTTCTGAGATAATACATGGTGCGATCTAGTCGGGACAAGATAGGAAAAAAGAGATATATCCGTATATCCAGATTCTATCTTCTATTCAGCAGATTTACTACCCAAGGATCTCATTCGTCAGGAGGAAGAATGAAAATCTTTTATTCTGGCAACCGATCGCTCTCCTGACTCATGGAATAAATCAACCTGGTCAGTACACTATTTATCTTACACATCTGTACTCGAGTACTTAGGACTCATTGTGAGTGTATAAATCCCTGATCTACTCAGGAAAAACCTCCCGATATCGGGTACTAAAATGCTCTTAACTTCTGATCAGTAAAGGGAATTCCTCGCTCGTTAAATTGGAACGAGGAACAGAAGCTCGTTCCTCTGGGTCTACTTATGATTCAAGTCATATAGCTTTCTCCATTTACTCATTTGACTTAACCGCGAATTGATTCGATCCTATTCACAATTATCACATTTGATCCGAAAGGATGAGCATATTATACATCCATCTAGGTATATAATAGACATTTCCCACCCATTTGATTCCTTAAATCAGATCCGGTCCTGATCGAATACAATCAGGTATCCTAAAAATAATATCAGGTATCATAAAGATCATATGTTGGAACGACATGCTGTTTTTTCCATTCATTATACTTCGAGGATCAGTCGTAGTCTTCCGAACTTTACCGATGGTATCGACGAGTTTTCTACTTCATTCAAATGTGTAAAAGACCTTAGTCGCACTTAAAAGCCGAGTACTCTACCATTGAGTTAGCAACCCATATTGCAAATAGATATTGAGGATATATACGATCGAAGTGGAATGCGAGGTTACTCAATATGAACCGGTAAATTGAATCTTACCGATCGTTGTTGTTAAATGACGAACGGGAGGGATCAAAAACCTATGTGAATGACCAAATAATTCACTTGTCAGTTCATATATGGACATGTAGAATTTCGATCCACCATTCCAGAATAAAGTATTCTAGGTTATGAATAAATGATCCGTCGACAGAATTATCATGATTGGATAGAATCACTGATAAATGATGAACCTAAGATATCTATTTCTATTGTGAATGGACGAATTATATCGACACAATACACTATTGTCAATCCAGAATAAGAGATAAATTAATTGTTGGATTGGCACTGTATTGGGACGATATGTTAGACGCATCGAGAGAAAATACTAGGCTTATTTGTAACAGCCTCGGTAGAACGATTCAAATATTCGTCATCTTTGTATGGAATCACGTGGAAACGAGAGTGACTTGGAGAGTATATAATAAAATAAGAATAATGTTGAGTCAAGGGAAGGGCATTTGATCCAAATATGAAATGTTGGATGTCATAATTCACATCCACGAAACCGATTAAGACGATGTTTTTAAGATCCCTCCCTGATCTCGAATCATGATCGAGACGTGATTATGAATAGTCATTAACTCAATTGATATGATAGGAATAGGTATCGAATTGGATCCACTTTTTTTGTATAGAATACACTCAATGTAATAAATTAATTCATATTTATTAGGTACTTAACTTAATGCTTCTTTAGCTGCGTGCATTACCTCAACAGTAATGTTCAAGATGCCCTTTCGTCGTGCAAATTTTTCTGTATTTCTCTCTACTTCGTCCCTGACAAAACGGGGGATTTTATTCAATTCTAGTCGACTTTCAGGATTCCAAATTAGACTCATATCCGTGGATAATGATTTAGTCATTATTTCCTTCGTATCATGACCACAAAAAATCTCTAGAAGATGATCCTCCATACCCAGAGCGAATGAGTTATAAACTGGATCAGCTATTTGATTAGTACCTTCGTAACCCAGGAAGGGTCGATATCCCAAGGAAAAATTTTGGATATGAGCTGGTGCGGAAATAACTCCACAGGGAATCTCAAGACGTTTACCGATATGACGTTCCATTTGAGTACCAAATATTGCAGAGGGTTCCACGCGAGCGATAATATCTCCTACTTCAGCATGATCATCTGTGATGATTATCTCATCACAAAAATCTTTAATTTGCTCTTTGAACCATTCTGCATCATGTTTACAATAAGTACCTGTACAACTCACACGAATTCCCATCTCTCTAGCAAGTATCTTAGTGATTGAAGCAGCATGAGTTGCATCACCAAAAACGACTGTTTCTTTCCCCGTAAAATTCTGACAATCGATAGATCTTGAGAACCAAGCAGCTTGGGAAACGAATCGAGTTTGTCCATCTATATAGGATTCGTAATCAACCCTTTTGCTTGATAAAATAGGAGCCGCCAAGGTATCAAGATATTTCTTTATCTGTCGGATGCACGCAGCCATATCTACAGCTCCCATAGGAGTTGTAGATACATAAGGCATTCCAAATTCTTTATTCAAATACATCGCTGTCATTAAGCCCACTTCACGATAAGGAATTAAATTGAACCGAGCTTTTGGTAAATTTTTTGGATCCTCTACAGATCCTCCTTCAGGAATTATTTGATTAATTCTGATGTCCAGATCTTTTAATAAACGTCTCAACTCACGACAATCGTGTCGATTATGAAAGCCCAGAGTAAGAATCCCAATTATATTTACAGAAGGTGCATCTGTTACAAATTGATCCAATGTTTCTTGTCTATGGGATTTCTCCAAATAATATCGAACCACCTGTTCCAAAGTTCTATCCGCTGCCTGAATTTCATTCACTTGATAATGATCCACATCCGCAAAAATGACGTTGCAATCGGAGATTATGGATGCTCTATCCACAAAGTTTTTTAAATCCTCTTGCAAGATACTAGAGGTACATGTAGGTGTCAATATGATCAGATTGGGACCTTCCTCCTTATCTTTTCGAAGAATATTATCCACAACTCTTTTTTTAGATCCACGTGCTAGTACGTGACGATCTACTATACTAGCAGTTGCAGGAGTAAAATTTCTTTCCCGTTCTAACATAGAGCGCATTACATTAAAATAATCATCTCCTAGAGGAGCATGCATAATGGCATGGACATTTTTGAATGAACTAGCTACTCGTAGAGTTCCAATATGAGCAGGACCAGCATACATCCAATGGGCTAATTTCATAAATTGAACCTTATCTCAAATTGATCTGTATTCCCATCTTGCACCACAGAGATATCCCTTTATCCCTTCCCCATTGTAATCACATTCCCTTCTGATAAGTATGGTGAAATGATGATAAAAAGTAGAACGAAATTCCATTGGATTTACCCTTTACGAAAGAAGAAAGGGAAGAGGGAGGGAAGGGAAAACAGGAACCAATGAAATAAGTCTGGGACGGAAGGATTCGAACCTCCGAATAACAGGATCAAAACCTGCTGCCTTACCGCTTGGCCACGCCCCATTCCCATCCTATTTTTCTATTCATATGCTAATGAATACTTATATCAAATTTTTTGTCAACTCATTAGGATCCAAGATTCATTAGATCAGATCCCAATTGGGCCAGAGAATTTTGTGGATTTTGAAACAAAATAGGTTATTAATGGAATTGGACATAATAGGAGAAACATAAAAAGGGATAAGAATATCCATTCATTGATCAATCTCTATTAGATTGGGTAAAATATTGTATGTATGAAAGAATCATCCCTTCCAACCCCAAGTCCGGTCAAACTTGCCGAAGAGCTTCGATCAATTCCATTAATCAAAGACTTTTCTGGCTTTACCCCCCCCCCCCTAATTTTTATTGGAGAAGAAAAATGCCAGTTATGCTCAATATTTGTCTAGATGATGCCTTTATTCATTCAAATAATCCCTTTTTTGGAAAATTACCTGAGGCTTATGCGATTTCCGATCCAATTGTCGATGTAATGCCAATTATTCCCGTTCTTTCTTTTCTCTTAGCCTTTGTTTGGCAAGCTGCTGTAAGTTTTCGATAAAAAGTATCCTCTTTTTTCCTTTTTCAAGTTTTTGGATCGCTGTCATTGATCCAATTTTTGTATCACTCTTTCTATTTTTTGTGGCAGAAGTTCTATCCTTGCTCCGCCCGACGATACCAGATCCAGATACCTTATCTGCTCCCGGCTAAAAACTTTTTAACTCACCTTCGTCAATTCCTTCCGATCTCATCGCTCACTTTGGATTGGGCTATTTGGTCACGTATTGATACGAATTACATATTTTCATAAAGATTCGATAAATATCTGGTTGATTCAAACAAATAAGAAGGGAAGAAAGACCATTTGGAAAACAAAGGGATAAATTATCTCCTTCTTTCAAATTTATTTTCACACGTGATCCGGAAAAATAATTTCGTGATTTGTATGAATCATACTATTGCTTGGTATTCAAGTATCCATATATGGTACAAAGATTGATGATCTATTCTGTTGTACTTATAATCAGGATCCTGGAGATTACGTAATGCTTACTCTTAAGCTGTTCGTTTACGCAGTAGTGGTATTTTTCATTTCTCTTTTTATCTTTGGATTTCTATCGAACGATCCAGGACGTAATCCCGGACGTAAAGAATAGTGAAAAAAGTCTCTAGGTTAATTGGTCTTTTCCGTAGAAAGATTCGGAGTTTTCGTTTTCAGGATCAATAGTGACCGAACGGAGAGAGAGGGATTCGAACCCTCGGTACGGATTATCCGTACTACGGATTAGCAATCCGCCGCTTTAGTCCGCTCAGCCATCTCTCCAAGATGGAAGAGTTCATGTGTAACAAAATGAATGGTGGAGTGAAGGTGTATACCATAACATGTATGGATTGTATCGATAATGTAATGAATAGAGCAATTATTTAGAGAAAAAGAAATCTAGCGAATCATATTGTTCATTCCGTTCAAAATAATTTTTTCCCCCTTTTTTCTGACCTGGCTGGCCTGGCCACCGGCCAGGCCAAGAAAAGCAAAGAATCATTCATGCATCATATAGTGATTCAGCTAATTTGAAAGCCAAAAGAGTTATTGAAATAGAAGCAAAAAAAGCTAGAACAAATGCAATAGCTTCATAATTAACAAAATTAACAAATTCCAAATTTGACGTCATTTCTTAAATTTCCTCCTTCATTTTTTTTTAATAAATTAGTTACATTGAATGCATCCATTTTTTTCTCTCCAGTATAAAATGAAAATACCTAGATATTTCAATATCTGAATGGGCTCTCTATTTATTTCTTTATGTATTATTATAAAAGATATCAGTTACTCAAGGCTATGTTCCTGATCGAAATTACACAGATGGGGAAGAAGAGAAAATGGAAGAAGGATTATATTTATCTTGGATTAAGAAAGAAAAGAATTGGTTTAATATCATCGCCATCTTTCAAAATAGAAGGGGTTTCCTTACAACCATTGATCTTATTAGGTTTGCGATAGATTATATCCGGGAACATCTTCCTATTTGTTCAAATTTTCTACAGTTTGTAATGATATTTGAAGAATTCTGTTAAAAAGAATTGAATTATTTATAATTCATTTTCAAAATATCTACCATATGGTCATTGACCGAGGTATGTCTATGATTAACTAATTGTTTAGCTCCGGGAATGGTGGGAGCCATACCCGATCGAGAAATAATATTATGCAAACGCATTTCAGGTAATTGCAATAGGACCTGGCCCGTTGATCCCGCGGCTCTTCTAGCAATACATTCAGAATTGTTTTTAGGCATAACATAACTTGTCTCCATTCGCTTCGTATCAGCTCAGCCCGGAGTTTCCAGTATAGCTATCCTTACCCTCCTCTCATGTAAACCTACGAGCTACTAATATATGTTCTCAACTTGATATCTATAAGTTGAGATGGATCATGTGCATCCAATTTTTTGTCCATATACCGTAGTAGACTTACTCATTAATATATGATGGGGGGGCCCTTTTAACTCAGTGGTAGAGTAACGCCATGGTAAGGCGTAAGTCATCGGTTCAAGTCCGATAAAGGGCTCATGTTTCCTACGAAGAAAAAAAAAAGGTCTGGATGTCCGTCTTACACGCACGGTTAAGAGACAATCAAGTTATTTATTATATTATAATGCAGGTGATGGGACAAATATACAAATTTCGAGGCTCATCTATCAACGGAGATAGTGAACATTTTACAGTATTGAAAGAAGACGAATGAGACGCCCCGATCTTTAGCAAAGGGATAGATACAGCCGGGATTTTCGATTGAACGGAAGAGGACTTCGTTCAACCCCAACGGAATGCGTTGCGTTTGGATGGAGCTAAAAGCCACATGTCCAATCGATACTTTGACTGGACTAGAAACTGCTTCAAACATATGATATTTTAGAGAACTCTCGAGTTTTTCGAAGAGCTAGCGATAAAAATGAACAAAAAAATAAATGTGATACAATATAGAAAATATCGTGACAAATTACCCGCTTTTCCCTCGGTTCCGAACTAGATTATCTTACAATGGGAATTAATATATGATGGGGGGGCCCTTTTAACTCAGTGGTAGAGTAACGCCATGGTAAGGCGTAAGTCATCGGTTCAAGTCCGATAAAGGGCTCATGTTTCCTACGAAGAAAAAAAAAAGGTCTGGATGTCCGTCTTACACGCACGGTTAAGAGACAATCAAGTTATTTATTATATTATAATGCAGGTGATGGGACAAATATACAAATTTCGAGGCTCATCTATCAACGGAGATAGTGAACATTTTACAGTATTGAAAGAAGACGAATGAGACGCCCCGATCTTTAGCAAAGGGATAGATACAGCCGGGATTTTCGATTGAACGGAAGAGGACTTCGTTCAACCCCAACGGAATGCGTTGCGTTTGGATGGAGCTAAAAGCCACATGTCCAATCGATACTTTGACTGGACTAGAAACTGCTTCAAACATATGATATTTTAGAGAACTCTCGAGTTTTTCGAAGAGCTAGCGATAAAAATGAACAAAAAAATAAATGTGATACAATATAGAAAATATCGTGACAAATTACCCGCTTTTCCCTCGGTTCCGAACTAGATTATCTTACAATGGGAATTCTAACATTGTGCAAATCCAAGCAATATAGTATGGAATACCTTATAAATCCTCTATCTATATTTGTATGTAGAATCTAGAAGTGCCTAGAAAAAAAGAAAAGAAAAAACGCCTTGTTTCTTGTATGTTACAATTAGTTCCAGTTCTACGATCCGAACTCTTTGGATTGGACAGATTAGACAGATTGGATCGGACAGATACTTCCATAGATCCCCTTCTTATGGATTCCCTTGAGAATAAAAGGAAAGGAGGAAGTCATTCATCATACTAGCTAGGAATTCCCTACACCTGATTCATCAAATTACAATGATCGATCCTAATTACTTACTATTCGAACGAAGGCCAAGATCCAATAGGCTGGGATCAATCATTAGAACCTTGGATCTATCAGAAGTAGATTAGTAACCTCCAATAATGTAATGGATTATTATTGCATATCATCATGTCAGTCGTTACTTAACTTATTTTCTTTCCCCTCTTTTTTTATTAATGAAAAAAAGGGTTTATAGGTGCGATCATCTGGTATCGGATCAATCTCGATCGATGAGAAATAATTATCTCCCTGTCCTGTTCCAACGTTCCCATCCATCGATCTCGATAAGGACATGAGAATAGTTTATATGATCCGAAAGACTCTTCAAGGCCAAGTCATAGGGACTATGAGGGGATATATATATATATAAATAAAGTAGTGTAACTTAGTGGAATGTATAGGGCTATACGGGCTCGAACCGTAGACCTTCTCGGTAGAACAGATCAAAGTTCTTATTATCAAAATGATTTGAACTGTTCCAAGAACCCAACATGCATTTTCTCGCATTGGGCTCTTTCATTAACTGATGGAAAGATCGGTTAGTCTGCCATTCTCCTCTTTCCAGGAAGATACTAATATGGCTCCGTGTGCTCCAAATTATTACCCTTCGGAAGCAATCCCAAAGTTATTCAAAAGGTTTCCTTGACGTAGGTCTGCCTTGCTCGGGCATAGATTGACTCAAATAGAGTCTCCTCTATCGCTCAAAAAGTGAAATATGAAACTTCATACACCTAAAAGTTCATAGAGCGAAAAGAATCTATTTTGAGGTCCCCGTATTATACTCATTATGCCTGGCATTGAACGGAGCTGGGATTGACCATATCAATTAGATTCGTAATTCGAATCGGATCGAACTTCATCTTTGTCATGCTATTGTTCCCCAGAGAAACAAATTGATAGAGTAAGACTATTTCACATAGAATCTATTTCGTGGATCGGACGAATCGATAAACTCTCCCGAAAACCATTGGCGCACGTGTAAACGAGGTGCTCTACCATGCTGAGCTATAGCCCTTCCTTGCCAGTCTTGGTGATACACTACTATACTAACCAGATGGATCACTTTCTGTCAAGGTAGATATTTCATGATCCGATACTATGATCTAATACGTCCCAATAAGTTCGATCTGTGCCAGAGAAACATTGTCTATACGTTTAATTCCATTTAGAATTGTTTATAGAGTCCAACTCTACCTATGAGAATAAATGACCCACTTAACTCAGTGGTTAGAGTATCGCTTTCATACGGCGAGAGTCATTGGTTCAAATCCAATAGTAGGTAAACTTATTAGATACCATTGAAGAGTCGATGGCATCTAATAAGCTTTACTCCACTTTTTTGGATCGAGACAGAACATTGAATCAATCCATTTTAAGATCATTCTCTAAAATTTTCATTAGAGACGGGGGGGCTAGCATTGATAGCCTCTAATCGTGTTCTAGCTCTTTTCAGAGCTACATCAGCCTCAATTGCTTGTCTTTTGCCTTCGGCTCGAGCTAAGTCAGCTTTAGCTATTCGAAAAGTTTCCTGGGCTTCTTTTAGATTGATGTCAACATCTCTCTCTGCATTATTGACCAATACGGTTATTTTATCATTGTCTATCTTGGCGAAACCGCCCATCAAAGCCATAGTGGACCACCGTCCATTGAGACGTATTTTCATAACTCCTATATCTACAGCTGCCACAAGTGAAGCATGATTGGGTAATACGCCAATTTGACCACTATTAGTAGATAGGATTATTTCTTTAACTTCTGAATCCCAAACGACTCGATTAGGAGACAGTACACGAAGATTTAGGGTCATTTTCAAAATTAACTTTAGTTAATAGCCTTCGCGGTAGCTTCATCAATGTTACCCACCAAATAAAAAGACTGTTCGGTAAGACCATCTAATTCTCCGGAAAGGATCATTTGAAACCCTCTAATTGTTTCCATTAGACCAACATATTTGCCCGGGAAACCTGTGAATACCTCTGCTACGAAAAAGGGTTGTGATAGGAAACGTTCAATTTTTCTTGCTCTTGCTACGATTAAACGATCTTCCTCCGATAATTCATCCAGTCCAGGAATAGCTATAATGTCTTGAAGTTCCTTATAACGTTGTAAAGTTTGCTTAACCCCTTGTGCAATTTCGTAATGTTCTTCACCTACGATCCAAGGTTGGAGCATAGTCGATGTTGAATCTAAAGGATCCACTGCTGGATAGATACCCTTGGCAGCTAATCCTCTCGATGGTACGGTAGTAGCATCTGAATGTGCAAATGTCGTAGCAGGAGCAGGGTCGGTCAAGTCGTCAGCAGGTACATAAACTGCTTGAATCGAGGTTATGGATCCCCTTTTTGTGGAAGTAATTCTCTCTTGCAAAGAACCCATTTCCGTGGCAAGAGTTGGCTGATAACCCACGGCGGAAGGCATTCTGCCTAATAGGGCGGATACCTCTGATCCCGCTTGGACAAAGCGGAAGATGTTATCAATAAATAATAATACGTCTTGCTCATTGACATCTCGGAAATATTCGGCCATGGTTAGAGCAGTTAAACCGACTCTCATACGAGCTCCTGGTGGTTCATTCATCTGACCATAGACCAGAGCCACTTTTGATTCTGAGATGCTTTGTTCATTAATTACTCCCGATTCTTTCATTTCCATGTAAAGATCATTCCCTTCACGGGTACGTTCTCCTACTCCTCCAAATACAGATACCCCTCCATGAGCCTTAGCAATGTTGTTGATCAACTCCATAATGAGTACTGTTTTACCCACTCCAGCTCCTCCAAATAAACCGATTTTTCCCCCACGGCGGTAAGGAGCCAAAAGATCTACTACTTTAATACCTGTTTCGAAGATGGATAATTTTGTATCCAACTCTATAAAGGCGGGAGCAGATCTATGAATAGGAGATGTTATGCGAGCATCTACAGGACCCAAATTATCAACAGGTTCTCCAAGAACATTGAAAATTCGTCCGAGAGTAGCTCCACCAACTGGAACACTCAGAGGAGCTCCCGTGTCAATCACTCTCATTCCTCTCGTCAAACCATCTGTAGCACTCATAGCTACAGCTCTAACCTTATGATTTCCTAATAATTGTTGTACTTCACAAGTAACCTGAATTTCCTTACCGGTTGTACCTTGACCCTTAACTGTCAATGAATTGTAAATATTAGGCATATTACCTGGAGGAAAAGATACATCCAGTACTGGGCCAATGATTTGAGCGATACGTCCCACACTTTTTTCCACAAGTGCGGAAACCCCAAGAACAAGAGGATTGGTTCTCATACAAAAAAGGAAAAAATTTCCTTGAATCTTGAATTTGATATATATCAATATTATTTTTCCAATATTATCAATAACAAAAAGGTTCCTTCCGTATCGGGTCGATCAGATCAGTCAATAATGAATGGGAGTTACCACCTGGGTAATACCCTACTTTATTGAAAAGTTCAAATTAATATTTGGAATATTAAGTAGGTAGATAGATATGGATAAGGATCATGAGGAAGTCTTCGATTTCTCTATAACTAGAACCCATTTATCCATAAATAAAATTGAAAATACTTCAACATTATGTCCATATCATCTGTGAAATGTGAAACTTTAACCTTACGAATGACCTTTATCTCATTGGTCGTTATCTCTTCGTACGCACATTTGTTCCATATTCTATATGTATTGTCATATGGACAATTCGCACCATTATGGTTAAAGGTCAATTCGGTTCCTTAAATTCATTAATTAACTAGTTTAACAGCTGAAAGGTGCTTGGGTCAATGAAGAACTTCAAGAGCAAAAATTGGGTTGCGTCATACATAAAGAACATTATACAATGAGAGTGTATCTAGTAGATCTTATTGTCCAATAACGGACGACTGTTTTGTAGGATATTTCTGTCAAACAAAATCGATTGTTTACGTTCGATCCATGTCGAGCAGACCTCGTCCTTGCGAGAAATAATTATTAATAAAGGAGGGACTTATGTCACCAAAAACAGAGACTAAAGCTAGTGTCGGATTCAAAGCTGGTGTTAAAGATTACAGATTAACTTATTATACTCCTGAATATCAGACCAAAGATACGGATATCTTGGCAGCATTCCGAGTAACTCCTCAACCTGGGGTGCCGCCCGAGGAAGCGGGAGCAGCAGTAGCTGCTGAATCTTCCACCGGTACATGGACCACTGTTTGGACCGATGGACTTACTAGTCTTGATCGTTACAAGGGACGATGCTATGACATCGAGGCCGTTCCTGGAGAGGAGAGTCAATTTATTGCCTATGTAGCTTACCCCTTAGACCTTTTCGAAGAAGGTTCTGTTACTAACTTGTTCACTTCCATTGTAGGTAATGTATTTGGATTCAAGGCCCTACGGGCTCTACGTTTGGAAGATTTGCGGATCCCCCCTGCTTATTCCAAAACTTTTCAAGGTCCACCTCATGGTATCCAAGTCGAAAGGGATAAATTGAACAAATATGGCCGTCCTTTATTGGGATGTACTATCAAACCAAAATTGGGTCTATCGGCTAAGAACTATGGTAGAGCAGTTTACGAATGTCTCCGTGGTGGACTCGATTTTACCAAGGATGATGAGAACGTAAATTCCCAACCATTCATGCGCTGGAGAGATCGTTTTGTCTTTTGTGCGGAAGCAATTTATAAGGCTCAGGCTGAGACGGGTGAAATTAAGGGACATTACTTGAATGCTACTGCAGGTACATGTGAAGAAATGATGAAAAGGGCAGTATTTGCAAGAGAATTGGGAGTTCCTATCGTTATGCATGACTATCTGACGGGAGGTTTTACTGCAAATACTTCTTTGGCTCATTATTGCCGAGACAACGGCCTACTTCTTCACATTCACCGCGCGATGCATGCAGTTATTGACAGACAAAGAAATCATGGCATGCATTTCCGTGTACTGGCTAAAGCATTGCGTATGTCCGGTGGAGATCATATTCACGCCGGTACTGTAGTAGGTAAACTTGAAGGGGAACGAGAAGTCACTTTAGGGTTTGTTGATCTACTGCGTGATGATTTTATTGAAAAAGATCGAAGTCGTGGTATTTACTTCACTCAAGACTGGGTATCTATGCCAGGTGTTCTGCCCGTAGCTTCAGGAGGTATTCACGTTTGGCATATGCCTGCTCTGACCGAGATCTTTGGGGATGATTCCGTACTACAGTTTGGTGGGGGAACTTTGGGGCACCCTTGGGGAAATGCGCCTGGTGCAGTAGCTAATCGGGTTGCTCTAGAAGCTTGTGTACAAGCTCGTAATGAAGGACGTGATCTTGCTCGTGAAGGTAATGAAGTGATCCGTGAAGCTACTAAATGGAGTCCTGAACTAGCTGCTGCTTGTGAAGTATGGAAGGAGATCAAATTTGAATTTGATACGATTGATTACTTGTAATCCAGTGACTTTCGTTCTACCAATCGGACTCGGCCCAATCTTTTACCACTACCACAAAGATTAGGCCAAATCGTGAACGGAGATCTGCGATTTCAGATATTAATATCTGGGATTTCTATATATCAATATCTATTATAGATATTGATATATAGAAATTTCCGAGGTCAAATATCTCAAACAGAGTGAGTCAATTCAAATCAAATTTTTTGGGGTAAAGCATTCGATAACGAATCCTATTCATCCTTTCCATTGATCTTATGGATCATTCGATAGGGTTGGTAGCTCAGTGGATCAGAGCTCATGGTTCCGGACCATGAAGTCAAGGGTTCAAATCCCTTCTAGCCCAAAATATTTTATATTTAGGATGAAAATTCCTTTTCATCGCGGTATAGGAGAGAATCTTTCTTTATAACAGAATAAAGGGTTCTATCATAATCCCGGATCGATATTTCGGATTCCTAATCAATAATGAATGGAGATGATTTATCAATGATTCATTCCACTATTCATTAATTATTTTAATCATTGTATTTATACGACTTCTCCTCATACAAAATAAGATAGGAAAAGTAACAATCTTTACCTTTATATGGAAAACTCTATGTCTATAAGGGAGTGGTTCGAAGACAGGCGTAAAATAACTGGATTACTAAAAGATTCGGTCGAAGGGGATAGTAAGGACGTCAATGAGATGGATAAGAACAAGAATCTAAGTATTGATTACGTTAAAATTAATAGATTATGGGTTCAATGCGATAATTGCGAGAGCTTGCTCTATATCAGATTCTTGAGAGAGAATAAAAGTATTTGTGAAGAATGTGGATATTATCTGCAAATGAATAGTTCAGATAGAATAGAACTTATAATTGATCGTGGCACTTGGCGTCCTATGGATGAAGACATGTACACTCTAGATGTTCTTCAATTTCATTCTGAGGATGAACCTTCTAATTCTGATCCTCTTAATTCTGAGGATGAACCTTATAAGGATCATATAACTTCCTGTCAAATAGAGACAGGTTTGACTGATGCTATTCAAACAGGCATAGGTAAATTAAATGGTATTCCTATCGCACTCGGAGTTATGGATTTTAAGTTCATGGGAGGTAGTATGGGCTCTGTAGTAGGTGAGAAAATAACCCGTCTGATCGAGCGCGCTACCGAGGAATCTCTTCCAGTCATTATGGTGTGTGCTTCCGGAGGAGCACGCATGCAAGAAGGAAGTTTTAGTTTAATGCAAATGGCTAAAATAGCTTCTGCGTTATATATTCATCAGAAGGATAAAAAGTTGTTATATTTATCGATTCTGACGTCTCCGACAACCGGTGGAGTGACTGCTAGTTTTGGCATGTTGGGAGATATCATTATTGCCGAACCTAAAGCGTACATTGCATTTGCAGGTAAAAGAGTAATTGAACAGACATTAGGTCAGAAAGTGATTGAAGATTTTCAGGTGACTGAGCATTTATTTGGTCATGGTTTATTTGATCCGATTGTTCCACGTAATCTCTTAAAAGGTGTTCTGAGTGAACTATTTAAGCTTTACGGTCTTCCTCGTGAAAAAAATGAACGTTGAGTTTTTTCCTTATAAGGAAAAAAGATCAAATCGAGTTCCTTGTAACGGAAGTGACAGTGATATAGTTTCTTATCGCGGCGAAAGAAAGAATGATTTCTCTAAGAGAATTGCTTTTCACCCCCTTTTTACCAACAATTTATGATCCTCGATCCTATACTAACAATAAATATAGCCAATTTTCCGCTCTCCGAAATCAGAGAAATTTTGGTCAGGATTCTTGTTCTTCCACTATTTTATTATATAGTATGAATAAGTGTTGTAATATATCTGTATATATATTGTAATAGATAAGATCCTCATTGTTTAACTCGGGATCTTATTCAAAAACAATTTTGGATCCAACTTGAAATGCTTTTTCAGAATTTTTGGAAGAGATGGGGAAAAGAACAATATTTGCGTACATGTATTCTATGAAGAAGGACGAATAGGACCGCTCATTTGGTCCCATCACTTATTTGATCTTATAATAATTCCTTGTAATATTTATAAAAATTTAATTGATTAAGTAAGGTACTCGTTCTATGATAATTCCTCACCTACCCTCTATTTTAGTTCCTTTAGTCGGCTTATTACTTCCGGCAATTACAATGGTTCTTTCTTATCTGTATATTCAGAAAGACGAGATTTTATGAATTTTATAAAATCCGATGTAATAAATGGGTTTGGATCTTTCAATTGCGGAACAAATAGGATATCCATATCTATTTCAGATGATATAAGATAGAACCCTTATAGACACAAAATAGGTATAAATATCCATATGTATTTCGACATATTCATATATGAATATGGATAGATTTTACCATTCTATTTTATATATAGATAATTTGGATATCTATTCATATCCATATACATATTGGATATACGCATGTTTCAATAGATAGGTATTGATCAATATGTTAATATTGTCGGTTATATTTTTTATATGGTATATATATCTATTCCTGTAGATATTGATACTGCACTGATCCAGTGTTGTTTCTCAAATTGATAAATTAAGGAAGGACCTTTTTTAAATGGATGGTAAGAATGGACAAGAAGATATACTTGGCTGACTTTACGGAAATGTTATCTATGTATATGGATAGCTAGTTCATAAGAGTTTGGGAACCAAAGGATAAAAAAGTTGGCTATTCCCTCAACTTCAATAGGATGGAATTGAATACAATTTTTTATGAATCGTCGATCCAAATGGCTCTGGATAGAACCTATAACAGGGTCTCGAAAAGGAAGTAATTTCTTTTGGGCTTGTATCCTCTTTCTGGGTTCACTAGGATTTTTCCTGGTCGGTATTTCGAGTTATTTTGGTGAGAACCTGATACCCCTATTGTCATCTCAGCAAATACTCTTTTTTCCACAAGGAATTGTAATGTGTTTTCATGGTATTGCAGGTCTGTTCATTAGCTCTTATCTGTGGTGCACAATTTTGTTCAATGTGGGTAGTGGCTATAATAAGTTTGATAAAAGAAAAGGAATTGTATGTCTTTTTCGTTGGGGATTTCCCGGAATAAATCGTCGTATTTTCCCACGATTTCTTATGAAGGATATTCAGATGATCAAAACGGAAGTTCAAGAAGGTATTTCCCCTCGTCGTGTTCTTTATATGGAAATAAAGGGCCGACAAGACATTCCTTTAACTCGTACTGGTGATAATTTGAACCTAAGGGAGATCGAACAGAAAGCTGCTGAATCAGCCCGTTTCTTGCGTGTATCCATTGAAGGGTTTTGAAATGAACCGGGGGGTTCTTTATCCTCGACATACATGAAAATGTCGAGACATTTGAATATGGATCAAATCAAGGAACATTAATTAATATCCAATCAGGAAATTTCAATATTGTATTTCATATAAATTGAAATAAATATTGAAATATTATTGTATGTAAATGGAACGATATAGGATCTTTATGAACAATATAAGATTTTTATTAAATAGTATAGGAAGAGGTAATATAGGAAGAGCAATAAGTTACGATAGAACTAGTTGGTATTTGTCCGGGAAAAAGATCATGCAGTTAATTCCTACTAAATGATACTTATGGAATGAATCAGACCGAGATTCTTTTGGTAGTTCCCGAACACACCATATCATTTCCTATCCTAGGGAGGGCGAGCTTATAGAGCCAGTAGATGGATATGATGTATCAGAAAGAACAATTATTAGATATAGTGGTCCGGTTTCCCTAAAACTAGAATATTTTTTCCTTTCATCCCGATTCTTCATCACGATCCAAATTATTCTTATATGATTTCGTCGTTATCTCATTTTTCAAGAGCATTTGTCATCTTTGGAGATAACTGGGGAAAGATTTGTAAAAGATCCTTTGAATCCAGTTATCAGGATTCAAAGGATCTTGGCAATGAATAAGACTTATGTTACTTCAAGTGATTCTTCTAAAAAAGAGTAAGATAGAATGGAAAAAATGAATAGATAATTGGTCCAGATAGAGACGATCTGGAATGATCGGATATCTGGGAACGATCTCCTTATGCTCCGTCTCACTCATTTGGAGCGAACCTTTTACTTTTTCTCCGAGGATATTTTTTCTCGGGGTAAAACAATTACGCAATAGATCAATCTATGAGTCCCATACCTCATTCTATCACTCGTACTTTGTCTAGATTTCGGACAGAACTGACGAGTGAATCAGGTTCGTTAGCGATTCACGAATTGGAAGTGGCCAAATATAAAGCATTAGCTTCCCTACGATATCTCGCATGTTTAGTAGTACTGCCCTGGATAATTCCTATTTTATTACGGAAAGGTTTGGAGCCTTGGATCACAGATTGGTGGAATACTGGTCAATCTTATAAAATTTATGATTATCTCCAGGAAGAAAGTGCTCTGGAAAGATTTGAGAGAATAGAAGATCTATTCCTATTAGAAAAAATGTTGGAAGATTCTTTGGGAACATATTCACAAGATCTTCTTATAGAGCTTCACGAAGAAACGATCCAATTGGTTGAAATGTACAATGAAGATTGTATCCAGATAATCTCACATTTATTAACAAATCTAATAGGTTTTGTTCTTATAAGTGCTTATCTCATTCTGGGTAGGAATAAGCTTGCCATTCTAAATTCTTGGATCCAAGAATTATTCTATAGTCTGAGCGATACAATGAAAGCTTTTATCATCCTTTTAGTAACTGATCTATTTATTGGGTTTCATTCGCCCCATGGTTGGGAACTGATGATCGATTCGATCTCCGAAAATTATGGATTTGCTCATAACGAACAAATAATATCTGTTCTTGTTTCAACTTTTCCAGTCATCTTAGATACGATTCTGAAATATTGGATCTTCCGTCGTTTCAATCGTATATCTCCTTCACTTGTAGTAATTTATCATTCGATGAATGAATAAAGAATAGGTTTTTTTCTCCGACCGAAACAATTGAAACAGAATAAGAAAGTGTTTTCTGTGTTCAGGAATTAGCTATTCCTCCCCCTCATTCTTCTCCTGGTGCGAGACTTCCAATTTCTTACTTTTAGGTTTGGTTCAATCAATATAGTAGCAGAATTTTTGACAGGTAACTATGATAGCTACCTACTCTCACCCGAAAAATGATTTGGAACCAATAATTGAACCATGCAAAATAGAAATACTTATGACTGGACGAAAAAGATGACTCGGTTAATTTCCGTCCTGGTCATGATACATATCATCACTCGGACATCCATTTCGAATGCATATCCCATTTTTGCACAGCAGGGTTATGAAAATCCCCGAGAAGCAACTGGACGTATTGTATGTGCCAATTGTCACTTGGCCAAAAAACCTGTAGATATTGAGGTTCCACAGTCCGTGCTTCCCAATACCGTATTTGAAGCAGTTGTTAAGATCCCCTATGATACGCAAATGAAACAAGTTCTTGCTAATGGTAAGAAAGGGGCTTTAAATGTAGGAGCTGTTCTAATTTTACCCGAGGGCTTTGAATTAGCCCCTCCGGATCGTATTTCTCCTGAGATTAGACAAAAGATGGGCAATCTTTATTTTCAGAACTATCGTCCCAATCAAAAAAACATTATTGTAATAGGTCCTGTTCCTGGTCAAAAATATAGTGAACTTGTGTTCCCCATCCTTTCACCAGATCCTGCTACTGATAAAGAAGCTCACTTCCTTAAATATCCCATATATTTGGGTGGTAATAGAGGAAGAGGACAAATTTATCCCGACGGGAGTAAGAGCAACAATACGGTCTACAGCGCTTCGGCAACAGGAAGAGTGAGCAAAATTTTACGTAAAGAAAAGGGTGGATATGAGATAACTATCGATAATACATCAGACGGTGGGCAAGTGGTTGACATTGTACCTCCGGGACCGGAACTTCTTGTTTCAGAAGGCGAATTGATCAAGGTCGATCAGCCATTAACGAATAACCCTAATGTGGGTGGATTCGGTCAAGGAGATGCAGAGATAGTACTTCAAGATCCATTACGTGTTCAAGGTCTTTTATTATTCTTAGCATCTGTCATTCTGGCACAGATATTTTTGGTCCTTAAGAAGAAACAATTTGAGAAAGTTCAATTGGCCGAGATGAATCTTCAGGTCCATAGATTTCCGAACATTAAGTTGACTGATTGAATCAAAAATTAATACCCCTTCGGAGATGGAGAGCCTTTTATCCTCCTTCTCCCTTATATTTTCTTGGAAAAATGTAAGATATATCCACATTTTTAATAAGGAGTGACTCAATAAGCACTGGAACAGATCAACTTGTCGAACGATCCTCATATGCTATATCGCGTACTAGATACATGCCATTCCTTCCTTTCCTTGCCCCCCATGTTCAAAAGAAATGATCCGGAAAATAGAGATAGATCGCAGGAGGGAGAGATGAGGAAAATAACCAAGCAATCTTGGAGAAGATTCCTATTTTCTCTGATTCCATTCTTGATCCTATACCATTATTCTTCCTCGAAAAGATTCGAAGAAATTATTCTCGTTGAGATAAGAGGAACTAATTGGGTTTCCGATCCTGCCCTGTTCGTAAATTCCTTCGTAAATTGCCGATTATTTTGTATGTTATACTGAGCTTAAAATTCATAAAGAAGGAAGAGCAGACAAGTAAGGAAGGGGCAATATCACTCATTGAGTAAAACAACCCTATAAAACTTTTGGGTTCGTTCATTATGAGAGAAAATGAAAAAAGGTTTTTTTCCTCTTTTCTTTTTTAAGCCAAAATAAGAAAAGATTCTATTTGCACATTTAGATTCTCATAGTTCAGGTTTTTACAGAAACTTTGCATAATCTCCCATCAGAGAAATGAGCAAATTTTTAGTAATTAATATTCTCTGTTTCTCCGTTGTTCCTTCGACAGAGATTGAAATGGGATCGATCCAATTTTGATCATATAGTGGAAGAATAGGTTGGCTTATCACCTGACTGAAAGGCATTGAATGAAGTAAATGACAGAGTCATTGTATTTGTACGAATCTTCTCTTCTAATTAATATTAATATAGAAGAGAATCTCAAAAATAGATTTTGATAAGACCTTACCCTTCAGAGAAGGGTAAGGTCTTATCAATTTTTCACTTTCGCATGTATAGTATTCCTCATAGTAAGTGCATTTCCCCTACTATAGGGATGACCCTGATCCAGAATATGAACCATAGAAAAAGATACCCAGTAAACCAATCACGATAATACCAGTTACAGTAGCTATCAACCAAAGAGGGATCCTTCCAGTGGTTTCGGCCATTTCTCTTACTCCCTTTCACATTTTATTAAGTGGTCATGCTCGAGACATAAACAGTCATAGCATAGATAATTATGAGTATTGGATCTATTCGAATGGAGTGAGAATATTCTCATTGTTCCTAATTGAAAAAATAATTAGAGAATAGAACAGCAAGTACAAAAATGAGTAGCAACCCCCAGAAGAGGCTGGTACGATTCAATTCAACATTTTGTTTGTTCGGGTTTGATTGTGTCATATCTCCATACCTTTTTTTAGATAGAGTTTATCGTTGGATGAACTGCATTGCCGATATTGATCCCAAGAAAAAAACTGTCGGGACAGCTAGCCCGTGAATGGCCAACCATCTAACTGTAAAAATCGGAAAAGTTCTATCTGTAGTCATTAGTGCCTCCTAAAAAGATCTAGTAAATTCATCGAGTTGCTCTAACGGATCGAAACGGCCAGTTACTAATGGAACCTCTTGTCGGCTTTCTGTGAAATACTCATTCGGCCGGGGGCTCCCAAACACATCATAAGCCAAACCCGTGCTGACAAATAACCAACCTGCAATGAATAGAGAAGGTATGGTAATGCTATGGATAACCCAGTATCTAATACTAGTAATAATGTCAGCAAAGGAGCGTTCTCCCGTATTCCCAGCCATGCTCAGCTCCATATATTATTGTAAAGTCAGTCAAGGGGGAATTGATCCCATGAAAGATAGAGATCAGGAAATGGAAAACTACTGATATCTTCTCCAATCCTTGTTCGATTGTCAATGTTATACCAAGGGTATCTTTGAAGTCTACTGGACCAGTATAACTAGCCTTCTTCTGACACAGCAATAAAATTTTTATGAGTATCGAGAAGGAACGGGATAGAATGATTCTGTTCCTGCCAACAGTTATTCCATCTCTGTTTGGTCGACTGAATCCCAACAGAAATAAGAGAATATTGCATGTTCTGAGGTCCAGACGTAAGGAACCCTCTCAATCGATGTTGTAACAATTGCATAGACTATGGAAATTTTGATTGGAATTAGCTTCTACATACAGGTGGCTGTAGAACCGAAAAAGAGGATGAGTGCCGCTTGCAAAGGGTATTAATCACTGTCAATACAACTCATCCAGAATATGATACTTTTACCCCCTTCCTTTTTCATTCCGACATGAAATTATGTCCGTGTAGATGATCCCAGTAATTCAGATTGCACGGGGATCATTGGTGCTATGCAGATGTATGCTGCTCTTCCAATAGTATCCGGCGCAGGTGGAGTTATCCCACGGACTTATTATATAGTACCTTGTATTAACGAGTAGGTGTTACTCATTAGATAAAACCAAGTGTATAGTGCAATAGAACCTAGTCAATTTTATGTGAAATTACGAGTTACTCGGGTGGAATTCTTGTAATATCGGGCTCTACTAGCTCTAAGAATGAATATTGAAAAAATAGAATCCATCTAGAGGGTCGAATGATTGGATAAATAAGATCTAGAAATGAAAGGACAAACTGGATATTCATATTCTTACACCTAAATGTGAAATTCACAAAACTTTGAATATGTCTGTAGAAGAGGTTTTTTACGGTCCAGTCTCTGGACCGATAGCTATTGGTAAAGAAGAAAATGCCAGGTGATCCAATCGTACTGATTGAGAATTAATTCACCTTGTAAGAAGAAAGATTACGTTCGACAATTTGTGAAGGGGTTCGCGGGTGCTATTCATGAGTTGCTCGATGAATGTGGGAATTTCTAGGATAATGAAGAGATTTCTACCATAGATTTCCTCTCATCTATGTTCGTTCATACATATCCTATAGTAGATATAGGATCCTGAATTGGTACGAATTGGGAAAATTGATCTTTTGTATTCTGATCTCAAAGTTACGAAAAGAAAAATTTAGGTAATTGTCTCATGAAGATATGTATAAACCATATTTCATTCAGTCCTTCCACGCCTACTATAACTATAATTAGTTATTTCGGTTTCTTATTGGCTTCTATCATTTTCACCCTAGTCCTATTCATTAGCTCGAGCAAGATACAACTTATTTGAAATGAAGGAAGGGGAAACCCTCTAAGTTCACTATTTGAATTTCAATAATTTCGTGGATTCTCTCTATATAAATTTCTGATCATTGAGATTCATAGCAAATTCAGGGTACTATCCAGGATAGCTATTATCCCTACTTATTCCGTTGAATCGAAATGATTGAGGCTTTGCCATCCGGAATTGTGTTAGGTCTAATTCCTATAACTTTGGCCGGATTATTCGTAACTGCATATTCACAATACCGACGTGGTGATCAATTGGATATTTGATCCGGGAATATCCTCCCATTTAATTGGCCTCCTACTTTTCCTGGGAGGTCAGATTCCATTGCTCGTTCCAGTTGGAATGAATTCTCCATAATTTAGAGGGTTGGATTTGATAGGAACAGAATCACGCTCTGTAGGATTTGAACCTACGGCATCAGGTTTTGGAGACCTACGTTCTACCGAACTGAACTAAGAGCGCTTTCTTGAACATCCGGAGATAAAGGGAAGGGAAAATACCTTTTGTTTATATTCTTAGAGTAAAACACTTTCGCATCTGATACGATTCAATTATTTGATGTTCCATTCGAATCGATATCAAATGATCTTTCGTTCCTCTCTCTTTCCATAGAAAAGAAGGGAAAGGTAGGGATGACAGGATTTGAACCTGCGACATTTTGTACCCAAAACAAACACGCTACCAAGCTGCGCTACATCCCTTCTAATCATTAGACAATGTTATTTTATGGAATTCGAAATCTGTTTCCCACATTTTTCCACCTTCATTTCTCTTCGGTCTAGTGAGTGAAAAGACTTTATAATGCATGTAGGGTCTATTATCTAGAAGATAACTATTAATTAGCAAAATTTGGTGCTGAAACATCTTTTTCCTGTTCTATAAATAGGACCACAGCCCGGATAACATTATACATATATTCATAGTTCCAAGTTTCCCTAGGATTTTAACTATTAATACGGTTTAATCACTTACGCATTATGATCGATAAGGAGAATTTACAATGCAAGATCTAAAGACCTATCTTTCCACAGCGCCTGTGTTAGCTATTTCATGGTTGATTTTTGTAGCCGGTCTATTGATAGAAATCAATCGTTTTTTTCCAGATGCTCTGACTTTGACTTTTCCCTCTTTTTAATTTTTGTCCTCCCCTTAAAGCCAAGGTCAAAAAGATTGTGCTGGATTTCTTTCTCCTACCTCTTGGATAAATTAGTTGATTCAACCCAAAATAGATCTAAAATTGGGGATGGAATGGGGGGGGGGTAGAATCAAAGTAGAAATAGAAATCCAAAGGTTCTTTCCACATTCAATTTTGTAAGTACAACTGAAAACTCCTGATCAAGGATTTTTTTACTTTCAAATGTTTCATCGTGGGATCTCCGGCTATCAACTTCTATCCCTTTTTCCTCTTTCTTTTTCAGATCGAAAAGCAAAGTAGACCCAATATCCAGAGTAAGTTTATGGCCAAGAGCGGAGATGTAAGAGTAACAATTACTTTGGAGTGCACTAGTTGTACCCAAGATAGTGTTTATAAAAGATTCCCGGGGATTTCTAGATATACGACTCGTAAAAATCGACGCAATACACCTATTCGATTGGAATCAAATAAATTTTGTCCCTATTGTTACAAGCATACCATTCACGGAGAGATAAAAAAAAGAGATTAAACGTACTACTCCTACCCAGGGATAGGAATAGATCACAGATATAAAAAGAAATGGTATTTAAACAAGATCTTTAATGGAACGAGATTTTGAAAGATTTGGAATAAATAGTATTAAAAAGGTTCATGAAACAAACTATGGATAAACCCAAGCGATCTTTTCGTAGACATTTGACACCAATTCGTAGACATTTGTCACCAATTGGGTCGGGAGATCGGATCGATTATAAAAATATGAGCCTAATTAGTCGATTTATTAGCGAGCAAGGAAAAATATTATCCGGTCGAGTGAATAGATTAACCTCAAAACAACAACGTCTAATGACTAACGCTATTAAACGAGCTCGTATTCTATCTTTGTTACCTTTTCTTTATAATGAAAACTAATTTCATAGAAATAAACCTACTCCTTAATAAAATCGGAGTTGGATATCTGTTTGATAAAGATACAGATCTTGAGTCTATTGTCGAAAAAGTCGATAGGATTTCATTCTTGGAAAAGAATTGGATTGAATTCTTTTCGTTTCGTTCATTTCCAATCAAATATTGAAAAATTTGAAAATGTTTCGACCTTCCCGGAGGGAATTCTCCGGGAGAAGCTGTTCTATCCATTCCATCTTTACCTATTTCTTTCATCTATACCTAACCTATTTCATCACACGATAAGTTCTTCAAGATGGTGGAAAAGCAATTACTATCTAATACAGCTATTTGTGCAAGTGTTTTACGATTTGGAAGCAACTGCCTCTTGTACAAATATTGGATTAATCTGTTATAAGAGACTCCATTGGCACGGGCTGCTGCATTGATCCGAGTAATCCACAAACGACGAAGATCTCTCTTGCGTTTACCTCTATCTCGGTGGGCGGAAACTAAGGCTCTAGCTTTCTGTTGGTTAGCAGTTCGAAAAAGTTTCGAATGGGCCCCTCGAGAGCCTGATACAAATGCAAGAATCTTTTTCCGACGTTTTCGAGCTATATATCCACGTTTCACTCTGGTCATTGCAGTTTACTCTCATGAATCGCTAATCTTTTTCTCGGTTAGTCATTTGTTTGGTCCATTGAGAATAACACTGATTCTTCTTATTTAGAAAAGAAAAGTTCCAATGGCTTTTGCTACTGCAACCTTCCCAACCATAATTCCCTTTGGATAGGCATCTTCCAGGTAGGCAAGGGCTGGGACCTTGTACTGAGAATGAGAAAAAATCAATCATGGGTTTCATCGTTTCTATGGTTCTTTCTCCAACGGTAAGGTCCTCTCTATACGCCGGAGCCTCTTATTCATTTCCGAAATATGAGATGAGTATGTTATCGGTAACTTGTACAGTTTACCATCTCCAGCTCTACCCTTGAATCATCAAGTAATAAATACTCTCATTACAAGATCTATTCATACAGTAACGACATGTAATTCTGGGGTTGGCCAGGTAGCTGACCCTGTTGTTCCGTTCTCGCAGCAATATGAGCATAAACTTTATGCTTCTTCAATTTGCATGATTTCCCCGCTCAATGGATTGATGACCATTCGCTACCAATGAGGAATTGCTTTTCATCCCACATCAAGGTGATTGGATTTGCACCAATGGAAACCATAAATTTCATCCCCGGTAAGGTTAGATGATGGATCTGTACTTGGTTACAGCGGGAAACTTCTTCTTTTATTCCGTTATAATAATTTCCCAGTCTGTTTCAGCTTCTGATCCAAACGAGTCGCACATACACCCTAGCACATACTCCTCTACGCTGAGGACATCCTCGAAGAGCAGGAGATTTTTTTCTATTCTCTATTGGCTGTCTTGCATTTCTAATAAGTTGTTGAATAGTGGGCATTCTGGCTGGATTGTATGCGGAATCGACTGGTTCGGATCGATCCTAACCATATCAGGTGATTATTAAATCAATCACTTTCCCTTTCCTTTTTTTTTTTTTTGAAAGGGAACAAAGAGATCAAATTACAGTTTACAGGTCATTTGAAAAATAAATGAAAAAGAAGATCTTCCGCTACGAGATCAACCTTCCGCTACGGCATCAACAATGCCATAAGCTTGGGCTTCTGTTGCTGACATAAAAACATCTCTGTTCAGGTCCCGTTGAATGACCTCTCCGGGGGTGCCCGTTCTTTCTATATAACATTTTGTTATGTAATCGCGAAGCATCGTTACGTGTTTCGATTCGTTATGAAAATCTGCGGCTGGTCCGTCATAATAGGTACTAGCAGGTTGGTGGATCATAACCCTAGCGTGAGGTAATGCTATACGTTTAGTAATTTCTCCCCCGATTAGGATGAAAGATCCCATTGAAGCAGCTACCCCCATGCATATTGTATGTACATCTGGTACTATTATTTGCATAACATCGAAAATACCTACTCCCGGTATTACTGATCCACCGGGACAGTTGAGAAATGAGAACATATCTTTATTTGCATCTTCTGCACTCAAATATACCATGAGACCCATGAGTTGATTTGCAATCTCGTGATTTATATCCTGAGCCAAAAAAAGTAATCTCTCTCGATAAAGTCGGTTGTATAAGTCGACCCAATTTGCATCTTCATCTCCAGGGGCTCGGAAAGGAACTTTTGGGACACCAACGGGCATTTGTTTTAATGGAAAGAAGTGAAGCACTATACTATAATATGGGAACGTAAAGTATATCAGTGTCATACATGAACTCTTCCATCTCGGATGGATAGTATTCATAGGGGAGGTTTTTAACCTATCTGGAAATAGAGCTTTAGATTGATCAAAGATCCTTCAATTATTCGAGTTGATAATGTAACAAATCACACTTTTACCACTAAGCTATACCCGCCACGATCCAATTGTAACATACGAATCGATCTTTTGTCCAACCAATAGGAAGTACTTTTTTCTATGTTTTTTTTTTGTTTATTTTCTCAGTCAGGTTCCTATAACCCACAGTCACTGCAACCCGTATGAATACATACGATATATAGAGACAGCACAATATCTGACAGCTATAGTCTTGCAGCCTTTCACCCAATGCATACCAATGCTTAGAAAATTTTTTTGTCCTTTCATTTTATTATTATTTCTCGCTTTATACATTAAATAATAATGAAATACAAAATTTTTTATTTAAAAAAGGAAGGAAACCAATAAGAATATTTTGAATAATTCTGGCCATACTATTGACAACTTCCAGGGAACTTTCATATCATAATGATTGGTAGCCCCTATCGTCTAGTGGACCAGGACATCTCTCTTTCAAGGAGGCAACGGGGATTCGACTTCCCCTAGGGGTACCATGAAATAGGATATCCATTCGTTTGGTATCTTAACCTAAAGACTTTCAATTACTTTCTTGTTCCTGGGTCGATGCCCGAGTGGTTAATGGGGACGGACTGTAAATCCGTTGGCAATATGCCTACGCTGGTTCAAATCCAGCTCGACCCAACCAATATCATCAATACCAATCTATCGGTATGGTTATATTCATGCCAATCATGGATGAAAAGATAATTGGTTATTGAACCCCGATATCTATATCTATTCATATCATATAGATATGTGCCCAATTCCATATGAATTGATACTTTAAAAGATGAAAGATAAGGATAAGATATTTCATCGACCTAGCGCTCACG